AAAAAACAAAGAAAGGGGCGGTAAAGTCATAAAGTCAAATAAAATAGTCTTCGTCAAACAAAAATATACCTATTATGACTAGGAATGTGGTACAGGGGATTCCCCAAGCTCGTAGAAAAAGAGCAGGTCAATGTAGATAAAAGGTTTTTCGGAATTGATTTTTTTTTATCATACATAATTGACAACTCAAATTTTGTTCTTTTTATGACCCCCATGTCGATAAATTCGCGAGCCTAGAAATTCATTTCGGCCAATTGAACCTTCTCGAACTGTTTCTTTTTAAGAACCAAAAAGATTTGTGCCAAAATAACAGATGCCAAGAAGACCAAAAGACCTTGGACACGTAATGGGTCTTGAAGTACTATTTCTGCATCTCCCTGACCAAATCCTCCCACATTAGGATTACTCGTTAATGGTTGATCAAATTTGATGGATTCACCCTCTGAAACAAGAACTTCTGGTCCTGGAGGGATAATATCAACCACTTGACGTCCATCCGAGGGATCCGTTATGGTTATTTCATACCCCCCTTTTTCTTTTCGTATGATTTTACTTATTATACCTGCTCCTGTAGCATTATAAACTGTATTGTTACTCTTGCTTCCGTCGGGATAAACCTGACCCCTTCCCCTATTCCCCCCTACGTATATAGGATATTTTAAGAAGTGAACATCCTTCTTAGTAGCGGGGTCGGGGGAAAGAATAGGAAAGGTGATTTCACTGTATTTCTGACCAGGAACAGGCCCTATCACAAGAATATTGTTTTTATTAGGGCGATAGTTCTGAAAAGACAAATTGCCTATCTTTTCTTTCATCTCGGGAGAAATACGATCGGAAGGAGCTAATTCAAACCCCTCCGGTAAAATAAGAACAGCCCCCACGTTCAAACCCCCTTTCTTACCATTAGCAAGAACTTGTTTCACTTGCTTATCATAAGGAATTCGAACAACTGCTTCAAATACAGTATCAGGAAGGACCGCTTGTGGAACCTCGATATCTACGGGCTTATTAGCTAAATGGCAATTGGCACATACAATACGTCCAGTTGCTTCTCGTGGATTTTCATAACCCTGCTGCGCAAAAATGGGATATGCACTTGAAATGGATGTCCGAGTTATGATATATATCATGAGCGATACAGAAATGGATCGCGTAATATGTTCCTTTACCCAAGAAAAAGTATTTCTAGTTTGCATGGTCTAATCAGTGATTCGAAAATTTCTACAATAAGTTGGGTAGGTCCCTAGTATAGTTCCCTATCCACGATTCTGCTATTTATTGGAATCATTTGACTAGAATACTCTAAAATCCCCCGGATAGAACATTTTTAATACTTACGTAGAACTAAACATAAAAAGTAAGAAACATTCTAATTGGATTGGATTAATACCGGTGGATCATTTATCAATCATTCATTGAATGATAAATAACTACAAGTGACGGAGATACACGATTTAAATAACGAAAAATCCAATATTTAAAAATAGTATCGAGAATAACTGGAAAAGTGGAAACAAGACCAGATATAATTTGATCATTATGACCAAATCCAAAATCTTTGTAGATAGAACCAATCATTAGTTCCCAACCGTGGGGTGAATGAAATCCGATACATAAATCGGTTAATAAAAGAATCAAAAAAGCTTTTACTGTATCACTTAAGTTATATAGGAATTCCTGAGCCCAAGAATTAAGAATAACAAGTTCTTCATTACCTAAAATAGAATAACCGCTTAGAATAACAAAACAGATTATATTTGTCGAGAAGTGCAAAATCGCATGGATACGATCCTCATTGTATATCTTGATTAATTGGATCGTTTCCTTGTGTATTTCTATAGGAAGCTTTTGTAGATGTGTCTCTGAGTATTCCTTGATCATTTCTTCCAACAAGAGGATTTCCTCTAATTCGATGAACTTTTCTAGAATACTTTTTTCTTGAATATCATTCAAAAAAATTTCGGATTGCCTGGTATTCGACCAACTAGTAACCCAAGATTCCATACTTTTCGCAAATGATAGAGAAATCCACCATGGCAGAAATACTATAGATCCAAGATACAAAAGAGGAGTAAATGCTTTCTTTTTTGCCATTTTGTGCCTTGAATTTTTAATTAACCCGCTGCATTTGTCGACTGTATGTGATCGAATATTTCTTTCAAACATGAGTTCTAGACAAGGTATGACTTTGTGATTTTGTTTGAATCTAGAAAGAATACAGAAATAGACTAAGACTCTATTTCGAATTCGACTGAAGAAATAATACAAAATCATGTTTCCAGATATCTCAATTCATCAAATTTCAAACAAGTGCCTCCTTTCGAGGAATGACCAAAAGAAGTCCTTTAAGGAATGAATATTATTGAGATTTTGAGACGAAAGAACTCCCCCTCTATCAAAATATCCAATATTTCGAAAAAAATTCCAACGATTCCCCATAGTCAAGAATAGAATAATTGAGAGAAAGGTATTTTAATATGAGCGGCAAAACAAGACAGAAATGAGCCAGTTATCATTATTAAGAAAACCTGCTATTTATTTTATTGGGTAGTAAAGAACACAAACGAAAGTATAAAAAAGGATCGATTGACAAAAAGAAAAGAATTTACAAGACAAGATATGATTTATCTACATCTAAAGTATCACTTAGTTATAGAAAAAACAGGATTCTTGCATTTTTTCCTCCTGCTGAGAAAGCATTCGTTCTTCAGCCCAGTCCCCCTTTCTCAAAAGACTTCAATTGGTACGCGCAGGAAATAGGCCAATTCCCCGGCTTTTTGTTCAATTTCTCGTAGAGTCAAATTCTCATTAGTACGGGTCAACGGAATAGCCCCCCGGCCTCTGATGTCCAGATAAAGGACACGACGAGTATAAACGCCCTCTTTAACTTCTATTCGAACGGATTGAATATCTTTTATACGGAATCGGAGGAATATGCGACGATTTTTTCCAGGAAATCCCCAACGAAAAATACACACCATTCCTTCCTTTCTATCGAATCGATCATAACCACTACCTACATTCCAGGAAATTGTGCACCACAAATAGGAACTAATAAAGAAACCCGCGATCCCGTAGAAAGCCATCACGATCCCTTGTGGAAAAAAAATGATTTGCTGAGACGGAATAAAAGATATCAAATTTCTACCAAGATAACAGGAAGTTCCAACCAATAAGAATCCTAATGAACCTAAAAAAACGATAAGAGCCCAGCAAAAATTACTGAGTTTTCGAGACCCCGCTATAAGTTCTATCCATATATGTTCTGATCGCCAACTCATACTTGATCCGATTGCATTTTATTGGAATTGAAAGAATACCCCAAATGGTTTTGACTTTTGTTTTTTGTTTCCGAATGAATTCCCATCAAACTAGCACTAGTTTGATGGGAACCTTTAGGAGTAATTCATCAAATTGGTTAGATCTAAAATAATAACATACCCTTTATATGATCTCAATATACACATTGATATACATACAGATCCGCCAACTTTACATTTTAATTAAGCATCCAGTGATCCTGATCTATTTGAAACTAGCTAGAATTCAGTTACCCATAGATCATTTTATGCAGGCATAAGAGCTTTCCTTTATGTTCGGCGGAAATCACACGTTCTAACGTATTTCCCAAAAAAAATATCTGTGTTATCCTCCAAGTTTAAGTTTCAAAAAAAAAAAACGGATGAGATTGGGTCCCCTTAGATCTAAACAATCTTGTTTTTTTGAACATGAAGAAATAAAGAAGCCATCGCAATTGCCGGAAATACTAGGCCTACTAAAGGGACAAAAATAGAGGGAAAATGAAAAGTTATCATAAAATGGGTACCTCGATTTACTATTTGTACCTGTTCTTATTTTTTTAATATCGTATGTTTTATTTATACTAATTATAATTCATAATTGTAATTATTATTAATTCATAGTTCGTATTAATTCAATTTGAAAATTCTTATCTTATTAGAGATATAAGTATCTAGGTGAGTATAGAGAATAAGTACAAAGGATGTAGAACTAAATAAATGGACTTAGTCATCTATCTACACGAAAGATACATATGATAATCCATTTTATTATTTTTCTGCATTTCTTTGTGTTTTGTTCTTGTCTTTTAATTTAATAAAGAAAGATACAAACCTAATATATCTATTTTTCTATATTTGAATTGAATTTGATTTGATTATATACGTAAGACGAAATTCGTTTTATTTGCCTAATTTCACGAAAGGAAGAACTCGTATTTTTATCTTGTTGATAGAGACTTCTTAATTAGTAATCGGGAATCTAGCTAAAAAAAAGAGTTATCCACAACTTTTGAGTCTTTCTACAATTAGATCTTAGGTCAACAAAGAAAACTCCCCCCTTAGGTACTTTGACTCCGATAAGCTAACTACTTCTTTGCTCTAAATAAAATAATGAAACTTAGTGTGCTCTACTTGATTGAATTGAAATTCAAAGGAAAGAAGGCGTGGAGTTTAAATAACTCGCCCAGAACGCTTTTTAAAAGATTACGTGGGACGATCAGGTCGAACAAGCCTTTTTGGAATAAATATTCAGCTGCCTGTGAACCCTCGGGTACTGTTTTATTCAATGTTTGTTCAATTACTCTTTTACCCGCAAACGCAATGTAGGAATTTGGTTCGGCAATAATAATATCTCCCAACATCCCAAAACTAGCTGTTACCCCACCAGTAGTGGGAGATGTCAAGATTGATACATACAATAACTTTTTATTTAATTGATAATCATATAAGGCAGACGATATTTTAGCCATTTGCATCAAGCTCACACTTCCCTCTTGCATGCGCGCCCCCCCCGAAGCGCACACTATAACAAGAGGTAGAAATTGATTGGTAGCGTACTCAACCAAACGGGTGATTTTCTCCCCGACTACGGATCCCATACTACCCCCCATAAACTGAAAATCCATAACCCCAATTGCTACGGGAATACCATTTACTTGTCCTACGCCCGTTTGAACAGCCTCCGTTAATCCTGTCTTT